GGTTCGGGCCGAAGAAGCAATGGCACTCGATCATTATCAAACCGATTTTCTGTCCGCGAGTCTCCCACCAGAGCGGCTTCTAGTTCTAATAGGCTATGAACTAGATCAGAATCATCCTCAGCGGGTCTATAAGAAGTGATCCCAGTTTCGGGTCCGGGTAGAGACCAAAGAGTTTGAGCGACCGATCCGGCAGAACAACTCAAAAGATAAAGAAGTATCGTTAATTTCTTCATGCTCGTTCCAAGTTCGAAGTACCATTTGTACAAATAAGAATGCCCTTTGTTCCATGAGTTCTTCTTGATATAGATAGTTATAGGATCTATGAGGCAATTACTTACAAGTACATTTTGTGCTACAGCCCTTCCTATCTGATAGCAAAGGATCCCCTGATCCTGAGACGATCTTACCTGGGATTGCAAATCCCAAGTTTGTCTATGAAGAACAGACAGAATTGTATTAGTGTCTATAATGGATTTCTTCTGTGTAATACTAATGGATAGGGCCTCGTTGGTAAATGCTGCAAGATCTCGTGCACTGGAACCCATGGTTATGTACCCGAATCTATTAGTATGAAACATTTTCTTTTCCAAGCGAAATCCCCTAGTATATGAAAGAGTGAGAAAGTGCTTTCGTTGGTGTGGAATAGGAAGCCTTCGTATCTTAATGCACGTATTTAATTGATTCGGACCTATTAGAGCGGGATCCACCTTTTGGGGAATATGAGTCGAAGCAATAACAAGAAGATTTTTAGTGGAACATCTTTCACAACCCACGGAGAGATGGTTCACTAATAGACCGAGGGATAAGCCATCCGACTCCCCCCAACGCATATTATGAATGTTTGGCATCCATATTATGCAAGGAGACATTGCTTTTGCTAATTCGAATTGAAGGTTGATAAAAGATGGCTGGTCTAGGATTTCCCTCAACGGCGGCGTCATAGCTATCATATCCCACCCAGTTAACCCTTCCAGCCTAAAAGTCATACGCCTAACAATCTCCCTCTCATCAATCTCCCTCTCATCAATCTGACTCTCATCAATCTGACTCTTATCAATCTCACGAACATGATGACTGCTCCGAGTACGAACCAGCATATCAAGATCCTCAATCGAAGTATCACCAATACCCTTTACCCTAGAACCCAAAAGATTACGAAGAATGGTAAGAATGCTAGCCACAAGGCTCTGAACAATATCCCCAAGCTCAACCTCCGCCTCCTCACCAAAATAAAGAGACTGAGAAAGAGGAGGACTATACTGAAAAGACCTAGTAGCATTGTTATAAAGATTAGAACGCTTAAAATTAAACTCATCCTCCTCCTCCGCCGCCTCTTCATCTTCATCATAATCAAAATCATCTACTACAGGGTTGCGGAACCTGTCCGTAGATACCGTAATGAAAGGAACATAAGAGTTTGTCGCTAGGTATTTGACCAAATAGGATCGTCCAGTTCCTCTAGAACCTATCACTAAAACACCACTCGAGGGGGCTAAGGCTAAGCGGAGCGAAAAGGGTTTTCCAGGAGATGGGAAATCCAAACTCTTAGCCCCACACGGGGTTTGTGAAGTTTGTGAATAAGGGATTGTCTGATAATGAGCAAGGAATATCCGTCTTTCCGCTAAACAGGATGTATTGCACTCATAATTCATTAGAGACTTTTTCTGAATGTCAACTAAGTCCCGTAAGTAATTTGCTCCCGGCTGTTCAATCGTTTGATAACCAGAGTCATTCTTTGAGAAATGATCACTATGAGTCAGACTCCATAGAATTTGATCAATCTCAATCCTTTTGTCTGTCGTTAAGGTGCAGAACTGAACCAAGAACTCTCTTTCTTCATCATCAATCCACTCACTTCTTGCGACCCAGGATTCTACTTGATCATCAGCCCAACCCCCGTTCATAACCCCATCCCTGTCCACACCTCCATCCTTGTCCACAACCCTATCCCTGTCCACAACCCTATCCCCGTCCACAACCCCATCCCCGTCCACAACCCCATCCCCGTCCACAACCCCATCCTCTTTCACTTTTCTTATCTTCACTTCTCTTATCAATCTTATCAATGAATAGATCTCTTTACTTGTATGACTTAGATGGCTCGTATTTCTCGAAAAAGCGATTTGATCGATGGGATTTGGTATCTTACTTATGATGAGATCGAGGATATCACTATCGACGAGATCGATATACAAATTAGGTATAGATAGCATAAACTCCAGTATTTTGCCTGGAAAAGCTTCGAGTTGTTCCAGAGGAACCTCAATAAAGGGATGCTTTAACAAAATGCGAATCTTTCTCAATTCTTCATTTATAAATTCGGTTCTACTAAGCATAAGATTATTTGGTTCAGGTGTAAAATCAAGATCATCATCATTTGGTTCAGATGTAAGATCATCATCATCTGGTTCAGATGGAGGATCCCTCTTCAGAAGTTTTTGCAACTCAATCATAGATGATGGAATCATCAAAGATTTGACCTTTTCGAACTCTGTCTGTA